AAACTGAAACATTTTTCAAATACAAAAAATCAGTATCGTCCCACGAATTAGTAAATTAGCGAAAGGATTCGTTTATTTTATACAAAATAACAAGGGGTAAGTCAATCTTCATAAATTTCATCGTACATGTGAAAGACTTATACAAATCAAAATTGGGAGAGGGAAAAAAGATGCAGGGTCGTTTATCCGCTTGGCTGGTCAAACATGGGCTAATTCATAGATCTTTAGGCTTTGATTACCAAGGAATAGAGACTTTACAAATAAAACCTGAGGATTGGCATTCCATTGCTGTCATTTTATATGTATATGGTTATAATTATTTGCGTTCCCAATGTGCCTATGATGTAGCACCGGGCGGGCTGTTAGCTAGTGTATATCATCTTACGAGAATAGAGTATGGTATCGACCAACCAGAAGAAGTATGTATAAAAGTATTTGTCCTAAGGAGGAATCCTAGAATTCCGTCCGTTTTCTGGGTTTGGAAAAGTTCGGATTTTCAAGAAAGGGAATCTTATGATATGTTGGGAATCTCTTATGATAATCATCCGCGTTTGAAACGTATCTTACTGCCGGAAAGTTGGATAGGGTGGCCCTTGCGTAAGGATTATATTGCCCCCAATTTTTATGAAATACAAGATGCTCATTGAATAATAAAAAACGAATCCTCGATGCTACAATTCCCGATATTCAAGGAGTTCGTTCTCTTATAGATCAATATAGTTATTTAAGTCTCATTCATATTATTATAAATATGGATATAGATAAACTAAAAAAAAAGAAAAAAAAAAAGACAATACAATTAGAGATTCGTTGGATTCTCCAATTTTGAAGATATTTATTTAGGACAAGCTGAACTCAAACTAATATAATAAGAATATAGAAATAGGCTGAACTAAGTTTGGCATCATGAACTTTGTACCGCGTACAACCCTTAGATGAACTATATAAAATCCCATAGGAGGGAATGAAGAAATAGAATATGAAAGAAAATACAACGAAATGAAAGAGGGTCGAATTCTATTTGTACTATATCTGAGATGAATTTTGGATATTCCCACCCTCTAGACTAGAGTTTTAGACTAGAGTTTTAAGTCTTTTAAACAATTAATTCATGTAATAACCAATTCATTTAACTTTTCAAATTTATATGAAGTATTAACATTCTTTTTGACCGCGAGGAAACACATTGTGAACAAATAATAAAAGAAGAGGAAAGATACTCTAATTTTTTTCTTTTACATACTTTATAACATATATTCTTTACTCAAAAAAAAGACTATATCTCCAGACACCTAGATGCATAATTATGTATCATGATTTATACTATTTAGTATATATGTTGATCTAGATCATTTAATTAAGTTGTAGAATAGATATTCATACAAAAATTAATCATGTGCCAGGAACCAGATTTGAACTGGTGACACGAGGATTTTCAGTCCTCTGCTCTACCAGCTGAGCTATCCCGACCATTCCCAACGTGTCATCTTTTTTATTTTACTCAAGGACTTGAGTCTATGTCAATTAAAAAAAAAAAGACGACAAAGTTTTCTAAAATCCTATATTCAGAACTTGGAATGTTTTCTATCTTTTGTTTTGCTCAAAAATGTTTATTTGTATGTGTCTCATATCTATCACAAGACTTGTGAAAATAAAAAAAAAAAAAAAAATGAAGCCCGGATATGTTTGTGAAAGAATCGAATGGATGAGAAAAGAAAGATAACGAATTGTGAACCATTAACGAAAAGAGAAAATATAATAAGAAATTTAGGGAGTCGAACGAGCCCCTTTTTTGTTTTGGGGATAGAGGGACTTGAACCCTCACGATTTCAAAAGTCGACGGATTTTCCTCTTACTATCAATTTCCTTGTTGTCAATATTGACATGTACAATGGGACTCTATCTTTATTCTCGTCCGATTAATCAATTATCTATCAGACTATGGAGTGACTGGTTTGATTAATTATAATATTCGATCCTTTCTTCAACTTGGAATCGATTCAAAACAATTATTTTTATTTTATTTCCCTTTTTAGATAAATATCCAAAAAGCAAAATTCGGGTTATCAGTAATCATTTGATATATTATTTCAGTACGTATACGTATGTATATAGGGTTATCCTTTATTTTATCTTTTCTGGCATTTTATTTTGAATTTTGACAGAAGGATTCCTTTACTTTACTAATGAAAGGCAGCCAACTCCATTTGTTAGAACAACTTCCATTGAGTCTCTGCACCTATCCCTTTTTTTTTTCTTTTATTCTGTCTTTATAAACTTTTGTTTGTTTTCGTAAAACAGGATTTGGCTCAGGATTACCCATTTTTTATTCCAGGGTTTCTCTGAATTTGAAAGTTATCACTTAGTAAATTTCCATACCAAGGCTCAATCCAATTAAGTCCGTAGCGTCTACCAATTTCGCCATATCCCCTTTGCTTTGTGTTTTGAGATTAAGATCTTAATATGCCATTCTCTTTTTTTTTTCTTTTTTTTTTTATTC